TTTCATTCCTATTCTCCTTTCTCATAAAAAGGGGCTTTAACCAAAGTAAAAGATTACTTCGTTCTTGATAGTTATTTACTTACTCAGTGGATAGGAACATACTCTGGATCAGAATCATGGGGAGTACTTCTTGATCATTTCTACGAATGTAAAGCCCCAATTCGAATTCCTTTTATGTACAGAAATATCCTCTTGGATAACTTACATAATCTCAATTACTAATCCTTTGTGTATCTTGGTCTTCCTAACCATCCACTCATTTTTGCTTTCAACCCCCCGTTATGGAAATCCATCTATGGTAATAGACAGTAAAAACTCCATAGAGTGGATCTTTTGAACCCGCTTCAAGCTATCATGACAATTCACCAATCTTGGGGTAAACAATCTCTATTGTTTATGTTTACTTTTTTCACCATTTGATTCTTGTACATAGGAAATGAGACTCAACCTTTTTACTGCAAATTTAGAAGCCGTTTTCTTTCACTCATATAACTATCTGGTTTAGTTCATCAACTTTAATTCTGAATAAAAATTAAAATATATATATATTCAAGCAACTCTTTCTACCCTTGTTTCTAGAAAGAAAAGAATTTGGAGAAATCTTAGGTCTCATCGAATCACACGTAGAGATATTGATAACACACATAGAGCTAATGGTATTTCATAACTAATTGATTGGGCAGCTGCCCGTAGACCACCCAAAAAGGAATATTTATTATTTGATCCATATCCTGACATAAGAAGTCCAATGGGAGCAACACTTGAAATGGCAATCCATAAAAAAACACCAATGCTAAGATCGGCTAGAACAAGGTGATCACCAAAAGGAATTACTGAATAACTTAGAAAGATAGATATTACTGCTATGGATGGTCCGATACTGAATAAACGAGGATCTCCTGTAGATGGAATAAGGTTCTCTTTCAAAAGTAGTTTTGTCCCATCTGCTAGAGCTTGAAGAATTCCTAAAGGGCCAGCATATTCAGGTCCGATACGTTGTTGTATTCCTGCAGATATTTCTCTTTCTAACCAAACAATTACTAGTACACCTATTGTGATTCCTAATACAAGAGTCAAAATAGGGACAAGCATCCATATGATCCCATAGACTTCTTTTAAAGATTCCAATTTGGAAAAAGAATTGATAGTCTCTATTTCTGTTGTATCAATTATCATTTCAACGATCAACTTCTCCCATAATGATATCTATGCTACCTAGTATTGTCATAATATCAGCCAATTTCATTCTTTTAACTAACTGAGGAAGAATTTGCAAATTTATAAAACCCGGTGGGCGAATTTTCCATCTCCAAGGAAAAACGCTCTGATCTCCTATGAGAAAAATTCCCAATTCTCCCTTTGGGGCTTCAACTCTCACATAAAGTTCTTGTTTCGACAATTCAAAAGTTGGAGAAGGTTTTTTACTAATAAAGCGATATTCAAAATCATTCCATTCAGGATCTTTTAATCTGTCAAAACGTCGGATTTCTAAATTTTCGTAAGGCCCTCCTGGAATTCCTTCCAGAGCCTGTTGAATAATCTTTATGGATTCGGTCATTTCAGCAATTCGTACTAAATAACGAGCTAATGAATCCCCTTCTCGTTGCCATTGAACCTGCCAATCAAATTCGTCGTAAGACTCATAATGATCAACCTTACGAAGATCCCATTCTATTCCGGAAGCGCGTAGCATTGGTCCCGATAAACCCCAATTTAATGCTTCGTCTCCCCCAATAATGCCTACGCCTTCAACTCGTTCTAAAAAAATAGGATTACGGGTAATAAGTTTTTGATACTCAGCAACCCCCGTTAAAAAATAATCGCAAAAATCCAAACATTTATCTATCCAGCCATAAGGTAGATCGGCAGCCACCCCTCCGATACGAAAATAATTATGCATCATTCGCATACCGGTGGCAGCTTCGAAGAGGTCATATATTAATTCTCTTTCTCTAAAAATATAGAAGAAAGGGGTCTGCGCACCAATATCCGCCATAAAAGGACCGAGCCATAACAAATGAGAAGCTATCCGACTCAACTCCAACATAATGACTCTGATATAGCTAGCTCTTTTAGGTACTTGAATATTGCCTAATTGTTCGGGTCCATTTATGGTTATTGCTTCTGTGAACATAGTAGCTAAATAATCCCAACGTGTTACATAGGGCAAATATTGGATAATTGTTCGATTTTCCGCAATTTTCTCCATCCCTCTATGTAAATAACCCAATATTGGTTCGCAGTCGACAACATCTTCACCATCTAGGGTAACGATGAGTCGAAGAACACCGTGCATTGATGGGTGCTGAGGCCCCATATTGACTATCATGAGGTCTTTTCTTGTAGTTGGTGCAGTCATAAGTTTTTTACCGATTCATTCTTCCATGAATTGCTGAAAGTAAAAAGAAGTTCATCAAAATTTAAAAATTTAATAGAAACATATAAGTTAAAATGAAATGACTCTTCAAATTAATCAAATTAACGAGTTTTTGTCTCTCGAATGTCCAACTGATTAATTAATTCTTTATAACGTACTCTATTTTTTTTTGCCAAATAAGATAGTAGTCGTTGACGTTTTCCCAAAATTTTCTTCAAACCTCTCTGAGATAAATAATCTTTTTTGTGCAATTCTAAATGTGAAGTAAGTCTCCGTATCTTATTGGTGAAATTAAATACTTGAAATTCAACAGATCCTCTCTTTTCTTCTTGAAAAATAACTGAAATGACAGAATTTTTTACCATAAAAAAATTTCCCCTTTCTTTTCTTTATTTTACAGATATGGATTTTTTCGAATTTTATCGATCAGTAATAATAATGCCAGTAATTTGAACGTGGTATATAGACTTAATTTCTTTATGAACTCCTAATTTTATCAATTCCAATAAATTAATCAAATTAAAAATTTTATTTAGATAGGAATCCAAAAAGATGGTAGGTACATTTTTTTCATTCACAAAAGCTAATAATTTAAACCTCAAATCCTAAAATGAAGAAGATTCTGTTGATTCATTTCTAGAAATTAATTAGATTCGAATTATATGTAATACAAGGCATGTGTGCATTTATTTGCTTTCAGATACTCTATACAAGACAGGGTATATAGTACTATCAATTAATTTTCAATCGTGGATACATATGTATCCTTAAGATACTGAAACGGCTACCATTATTGGTATCAAACCAATAACGATTCATACAAGCTAAATCTTCTAATCGATAATTAGGCCAAAGAAAGAACTTCAATTTAATTAATTCATTTTTATCCTTATAAAGAGGTTTCCTTTCATCCAAAAATTTACTCCAGTTTTTTACATTGGTTTCGTTGCAAAATACTGAATTTCTATCGACGCCATTCCAATTCAAAGAATTAAAAAAACTTCGAATTCTAAATTCTCTACGACGTCTAGACCATAAAATATTTTCAGGAACAAGCAAATAAAAATGATTTTTGTCTGTATTTATTCTTTGAGTTTGAGGTTTCAGAATGAATTCATCCATTTTTTTTTTATCAACATGTCTTTGGTCTCGGTATCTTTGATTAGTTTGGTGTTTACTTTTATGAACCAATGAAATACCTATGGTTTGATACATAATAAATTGTCCATTATTTTTTACAGACAACCGAATAGGTTCGATAATCAATATCCCCTTCTTCATTAATTCTGTAAGAGTTAAATTCCCCTTAATCAACATTATATCCAAACTCATTTCTCCCCTTTGAACTGACGATATACTAATTTTGGTTGGATTTATCAGTCGAAGCAGGAGACAATACACCTTGATATTCTCGATCATTCTTTGATTCAAATCATCGTTCCAGTTCAATTGAAAAAGCAAATAACGTTTCAAGAACAAATCTAGTTCTGCTTCCGTGTTGCTTTTGTATTGTTTTTTCTTTTTACCCTTCTTTGTGTCTGATTCCGCGTAATCTTTTTCAAGATCGTTTTGGTGTTTTGAGAGAACAGGGCCCGGATTTACTTTGTTTTCTATATCTGATCCACGCTCTCTTTCTCCTTGACTTGCGGGTTCTTTTGCTTCTTGAATTCGATTATTTATTTTTTTATTTGATGGTATAAAAAAGTTTTGTTTTTGGTTTTTATTGATGTTTTTGTTTTTACTAACATTTTCATTTGTGTTCAAATTTAAAAGAAGTAATTTGCTTGGTATAATCCACGGTTTTTTTTTATATACATTATAAAGTAGTACAAATTCTGGGAAGAACCAAAATTCCAGATTGAATATGGGACGATTAAATATTTTTTCATTCATTCCCATCCAATCAAAAAATACTTTTTTATAATTTTTTTGATTGTTTTCCGTATTTTGATGAATTGTAAGATAAAAAAGGCCTTTTTTATCAATTTTATCAATTATTTGATAATTATTAATACCAAATTTAGTATTTGGATTATTGTTGGTATCGATCTTAACCCAGGCCTCAATATCCCCTTTTTGTCTAAGAGAAAAATGTATAATTTTCCAATCAAAATATTTTCTATCGAGATTTCTTTCTATATATAGAATATTGCCTTTTCTTAGATAATTATTGATATGAGGATCGCAGGGCATATCAAAAAACTTGTGTTTGGGCGCGTTGGAATTATAAGAAATTTCGAGGTTCTTATTTACTCGAAAGGGTAATCCAGAAATAAATGAGTCACTTTTATTTTCATAATTAATCGATTTATATGATAAAAGGGCATATCTATAACATTTTTGAAAATTATCTTTTTGGTTTGATAATGAATAGAGTTCATAGTCATTTTCCTTTTTGTAATGAATTAATTGGTCGTTTTCATATGAATTCCATTTTTTTAAATTTATATTTTTATTTTGAGCCATACAACTTTGATTAACCCTATTTCGCCATTTTTGGGGCATTAATCTAGACCATCTAATCTGAGATAAATCGTATTGATAATGCCGTCTTAGCCAGTTTTTCCATTGATTCATTCTATAACTCTGAAGTTTCTTATGTTTTAATTCCGAATGAAATATTCCGAGTGTTCTAAAATAGTACTTTATTTTAGTCTTAAGGAAAAAAGACGTTCTGTTATATTGAAGAACAGATCTAAATTTAGACAAATTAATAACTTGTGTTTGTGATAATTTGTAAAATACATATGCTTGTGACAAGTAGGATAAATCAAAAAAAATATGTGAATTTTTCTTACTAATATTATAAATTGACTTTTTTATAGTCAAAATAAAGTTAATTTTTTTTTTATTATTAATTTTTTCTTGATTTATTTCATTATTGGAAATGTATTTATCAATCAATTTGTTTGTTGATTCAAGAAAGAGTTGTATATTAATTCTGGTAATATTAATGATAGATAAAAATATATCGACGTATAATCTTTGAATGAATAATTTAAAAAAATAATTGAATTTCCATATTAATCGAGTATTTCTTCTTTGTAATATTTCGAAAAAATTTTTTGTCGATTTAGATTTTTTAATATTATTTTTTTTATTACGACTAATGTCTATTTCTGGAGTTACCTTCTTTTTATCTTTTGTAATTCTTTCTATTTTATTTTTGATTGTACTTGTTCTATCAGTCAAATCCTTCATTTTGTTTTCTATCAGTGAAGAATTTGGCAAATTTACGGATTCAATTTGACTAACGGATTCATTAATTATCTGATTACTAATTAGAGAATCTTTTTCTTTTTTCGTTTCATTCGATTCAGATATTTCTTTGAATCTAAAAAATACAATTAGATTTATTTTTGAAAGTTCTTTTTTTATTTTTTTTATAAATAGAATACTTTTGATAAGCCATTTTTTAGTTTCTTTTGAAATTCTTCGAAATAATTTTGTTTTTCCTTTTAAAACTTTTAGAGTTATAAAATATTTATTTTTTAATTTTCCATTTTTTTTTTCGAGTTCCTTAAAAATGGGCTCAAAAAAGGAAGGTCGACTTCGGGGAGAACCAAAGGGAAGTTCAGCTTCCATTCCCCAAACTGTTAAAAAACAAAAATCATCTTTTTGTTTTTTCTTTTTCATTAGTTCTTCATGGGAGGGGTACAGTTTAGATATATGCCAAGGTTTCAGACAAAAAGGAAATAAAATTTTGATCTGAATCCCATCCCTCAACCAATTTTTAGGAAATTCTGTTTCTGATAATTGAACACCATTATAAGTACATTTAATATGCATTTCTCTATTCCATTCCTCCAAATCTTCAGACCATTCAGGAAGTTGCAAGAATAACATACGCCCGAGATTTTTGGCTATTATCAATGAAGGTAATAGAATATATTTTCGAAGAATTGATTGGGTTATTAACATGTAACCTCTTATTATTTGCGCAAAAGGAATGGTATCCCAGGCTTCCGCTATCGCTATCCGTGCTTTTTCCTTTTTTCTTTTGGTCTCCCCTTTTTTGTCCGTTTCTTTTTTCTCTTCTCTTTTTGGTTGTTCTTCTCTAAACTCTAGAATCTCGAATTCTCTTTCTTTACCTGACCAATTTCGAAAAATTGGTTTAATCAGTCCAGAGATATCAAAAGAAAAAAGACGGAGGGGGGTTATTCTGTCGAGAAAAAGGGGGGAATGCACGTTTGCTTGAAATAGTTTCCAAATAACTGTTTTGCGCCTTTGAGCCCGCATAGAGCCTTTAATTATACCTCGCCGAAAATCTGATTGTTGCGAATAGCTTATTAAAGCCACTTCCTCTTTGACCTCAGGATCGTCACTGTCCATGTTGGTAGTAAAAATCACTACACGTCTAAATTTTCTTGAACGAATTTGATGATCGAGCGATACCCCCTCTTTAAATTCACCCAATTGTTGTTCTAATTCGGTGATTAATTTACGTGACCAGCAAGGTATTTTTTTACTGATTTCTTTTATTCCAATCGATTTTTTTCCAGATTTTGTACCATTAGGATCAATTGCATTGAATATAAATTTTACAAATTTAGTTTTTTTTTCGGAATTCACTCTTCCCTGTTCTTGGTCTGAAAATAAAGAAGGGTCTTTAAAATTTAAACTATATTTTGGTTCGTTAACAAATTCATTGATTAAAGTTAAGAACTCGTCAATTTCTGTTGATAATGGTTTTTTATCAACCGTATCCACTTTTTGTTCAAATTCTTGGTAATCAGTATTCGTAAGAAATATAGTATGAATCCTATTTAGTATAACTCTATCTTTAAAATTTTCTAGCGAAGTATTGTTTATGTTTGAAGGTGAAAACCCTTTTTTGATTGTTCCTCGATATGGTCCATTTAACAAAGGATCATACATTTTAGGCACGTATTCCTTTTTAGTATCATCATTACACAATCTAGTCCTTGTTTCGAGTATATCCAGAGAAAGAGATTTCTTGTCTAGAACTTCAAGTCGATTTAAAAATTCCTTATTCAGATTATTATTTTTTTCTTTGTTGGTAGAAACCCACTGATTGTCCAGTTCATTAGGGAGGGTTTTTTGGAGTGACAATAAGGGTAGCCTTCCTTTTATCATTTTCCAAAAAGTTGATAAACTTGGGG